TATTATTATATCCAAAAATAAATAACATTGGTAAAATATTGATATTAATATAATTATTAAATACTTAATTGATTTATTAATATTAAATCTACTCTCTACTACATAAAGAGAGTAGATTTAATTATAAATAAAATAAATAATGTATATAAAATAACTCTTGTATTAATAATATTAATAACTAGCCATTGCTTACTTTTTACTTATATAATAAGTTCAACCAATTCAATTAAATTTTAATTTTAACTAAATACTCTATTAATTTATAACTATATTATTAACTAATTTAAAATATAATTTTAGTCTCTAATAAATTAACTTACCCCCTATAAGTTAACTTTAGATTTTAATAGTTACATTATTATTTTAAACTAAGCTATTTTATTGATTAATTACCAAACCTCTTTATATTTCTACAAAAAGAGGTTTGTAAGCAGTATGTAACTTTATAGTACCCAGTGCTGTATAATTTTATATTTAATAAGTTTGATTCTTGCTTATTTGTTAGTTTATTAAATGATTTATATGTTATTTTATTAATATTGTTTAATTAACAGTAAATGAAATTGTTTTTATTAAGATTTTTATTATTCTTCAGTAATTTAATTATAATAGATTAATTTTGTGCCAGCAGTCGCGGTTATACAATTTATTAAAATTAATATTTTATTGTTATAATTATTTTATTATTTTTGATTATTAATTGTTGTTATTTAGGTGGAATTTATAGTTTTTTTTATAATCTTTTATTAATGTTTACTAAATTGTATTTATAAACTAGGATTAGATACCCTATTATTTATTTAATTTAAATTTTTAATGAATATTAATAGGTATGTTCTATAAAACTCAAAGAATTTGGCGGTAATTTATATCTTTTTAGAGGAACCTGTGTTTTAATTGATATACCACGATAGTTTATACCTTAATTTTTATTTGTATATCTCTATAATTAAGAGTGTTATTTAAGTATATTTTCTTTGATTTTATTAATTTATGTTAGGTCAAGGTGCAGTTTTATTATGGTAAATATGGGTTACTTTAATATTAAATTTGTTTTGATTTTATTTCTATATTTATGATTTTAATTTGATTAGGATTTAATAGTAATTTTATTATAATTATTTATTTTGAACTTAGTTTTAATTTATGTACATATCGCCCGTCACTCTCTTTAGTATGGGATAAGTCGTAACAAAGTAGGTGTACCGGAAGGTGTAGCTAGAAAGTTCAGATTGTAGCTTATAGTATAAAGTTTATTTTTTACATAAATATGAAAATGAGTTCATTTTATCTGATTTAGTATTTTTTATTAATTTTTATTTTTTTTTTAATTTAATTTATTTTATTTTAGTATAATTGAGAAATAATTATTTATTTGTGTACTGTTAAGGTAGATTATTATTATGATAGTAGTATTTTTAGTACCTTTTGTATCAGGGTTAATTTATTTTTTGATTTATATTTTTTTTCCCGAATTAAGGGTATTTAGAATTAAATTTTTTTTATATGTTTTATATTATTAATTAATTTGTTTCTGGTAATTATAAGTTATACGTTCCTTAAATATATCTGGTTTTATAGGAATTAAATTTAATTTGAGTTTATTTTTTAAACAAATATAATTGGGGATAATCTCAATTTTTTGATAAAATTTATTTTATTTTGTTTTTTTTATCTTTAGTATCTTTGAAATTTTAGTTCGTAATAGATTTGAATTTTTATTTATGATTTTTTTATATTTATCTTTGTACTATAATAATTTATTTAATTTTTATTTATTTTTTTTAATGATTAAATTAGTATAATTTTTATTTAATTATTTATGAATTCGACAAATTTAATTTTCAACTGTTTATCAAAAACATTTTCTTAAGAATTATTATTTAAGGTATATTCTGCCCTATGATGTTTAAATTTAAATGGCTGCAGTATACTGACTGTGCAAAGGTAGCATAATAATTAGTTTCTTAATTAGGGGCTTGTATGAATGAATTAATGAGAAATTTATTTTATTATAATTATTTTTATAATTTAACTTTTGAGTCAAAATGCTCAATTATATTATTGGGACGATAAGACCCTATAGAACTTTAAGTTATTAATTATTTTTATTTTAATTTGGTATTAATTATTTTTTTAATTATTTTCTTTTTGCTGGGGTGGTGAATCAATTTTAACTTTATTTTTACTATTCATTGATTTATGTGTTTTAATGATCCATTAATATTATGATTATAAGATTAAGTTACCTTAGGGATAACAGCGTAATTTTAATGGAAAGTTCATATTTATATTAAAGTTTGCGACCTCGATGTTGAATTAAGATAAAATTAAGGGGTAGGTTCTTTAATATTAGGTCTGTTCGACCTTTAAATTCTTACATGATTTGAGTTCAAACCGGTGTAAGCCAGGTTGGTTTCTATCTAATTATTTATTTATCTTTTTAGTACGAAAGGACCATTAGATTCTATCTTATAGTTTATTTGAATTTTATTATTGAATTGGCAGATTAGTGTGTTAAATTTAGGTTTTAATTAAGTATATATTATACATTCAATAATCTATTTATTAATCTGTTTATTTATATTAATTATGATTATAGTATCCGTGGGGTTTTTTACTTTATTAGAGCGCAGGGTTTTAAGTTATATGCAGATTCGTAGGGGGCCCAATAAAGTTGGGTATTTAGGGTTATTACAGCCTTTTAGTGATGGTTTTAAATTATTTTTTAGGGAGAATATTTTTCCTTTAAATTCTAATTATCTAATTTATTATTTATGTCCGTCCTTTAGTTTAATTCAGTCTTTATTTATTTGATGTTTATTTCCTTATTATATTAATTGTTTAAATTTTATTTATGGTTTTATTTTTTTTTTATGTTGTTCTAGATTAGGTGTTTATGGTTTAATTATTTGTGGCTGAGCTTCTAATAGAATTTATTCTATTTTAGGTTGTTTGCGTAGTGTTTCGCAAGCTATTTCTTACGAAGTTAGAATTTCTATTATTTTATTTGTTTATTTTTTTATATTAAATTCTTATAGTTTAATTGATTACTGTTTTTTTCAAGTTGATGTTTGATTTATGTTTTTTTCGTTACCAATATTTTTTTGTTGACTGTCTTGTTGTATAGCTGAAACTAACCGTTCTCCTTTTGATTTTTCTGAGGGGGAAAGTGAGCTAGTTTCTGGGTTTAATATTGAGTATGGTGGTGGGGGTTTTGCTTTTCTTTTTATTAGTGAGTATTCTAGTATTATTTTTATATGTATATTAACTGTCCTTATTTTTATAGGTGGTGATTTTTATTCTTTATTTTTTTATTTAAGGATTATTTTTTTGTGTTTTTTTTTTATTTGAGTTCGTTCGTCTTTGCCTCGCTATCGATATGATAAACTTATATATTTGGCTTGGAGGAGTTATTTACCTATTTCCCTTAATTATATTTTTTTTTTCTTTTTTATCAAGATTTTAATTTTTTATCATTTTTTTTTGTAAAGCTATTAAATTTAAATCTTTCTAATATTTTCAAAATATTTGCTTTATTATAAGCTAAATAGCTTAGTTAATAATTTTATCCCATATTTTAGTTATAATTGGGTCTGTAATAAAATATATAAAGTAAATTAATGTTAATATTATTCCGGTATTTGTATAAGGCTGTTCTACTGGTCGAGCACCAATTCAGGTTAATAAAATTACAGTGCAAATGAATAATCAAAATATAATTTGTCTAATAGGGTAGAATCTTAATCCCTTAAATTTATTTTTTATTGATATTGGTAGGACTATTAGAATTATAATTGATATAAATAGAGCTATTACTCCTCCGAGTTTATTAGGAATCGAACGTAGAATTGCATATGCAAATAGGAAATATCATTCTGGTTGAATATGAATTGGGGTTACTATGGGGTTTGCGGGAATAAAGTTATCTGGATCTGATAACATAAAAGGTTCTGTTAAATTTAATATAACTAATAATCTGATTGTGATAGTAAATCCTAATAAATCTTTAATTGAAAAGTATGGGTGAAATGGAATTTTGTCAATATCTGATTTGATTCCAATAGGGTTGTTAGATCCTGTTATATGTAAGAAGAACAGGTGAATAATTGTTATTATAGTGATAATAAATGGCAATATAAAATGTAATCTAAAAAATCGTGACAAAGTAGCATTGTCAACGGCGAACCCCCCCCAGATTCAGTTTACTAGCATATTTCCAATATATGGAATTGCTGATAATAGATTAGTAATTACTGTGGCACCCCAAAATGATATTTGACCTCAGGGTAGAACATATCCGAGGAATGCTGTTGCTATTGTTATCAATATAATAATAACTCCTATATATCATGTTTTTATAAATTTGTATGATCCGTAGTAAATACCCCGACCAGTATGGATATATATAATTATAAAGAATAATGAAGCCCCATTTGAGTGAATAGTTCGTATTAGTCATCCATAATTTACATCTCGTGAAATGTGTCTTACTCTATTAAATGCTATTTCAATATTAGCTGTATAATGTATAGACAATATAATACCTGATACTAGTTGAATTGTTAGGCAAATTCCTAAGATTGACCCGAAATTTCATCAATATGACAAATTTACTGGTGCTGGTAAATCAATAATTGAATAATTAATAATATTAATTAGTTCATTTTTTTTTCGTATAGGTTTATTCATTAATTTTTTGATCGTAATGGGCCTTCATAATGTTTAACTAGTTTTGTTACTACGATTATTGTTAGTAATAAGTATAATACTATAATTAATGTAATTATTATTGATTTTTTGTTGTATAATTTGTTTAATGATAATTGTTCTATATATTCAATATTAATAATATTTTGTGTTTCATTAATTTGTATATCTTGAATTATTTCTTCTGTTATTATTACAGTAATTACTGTAATAATTATTATTTTTATATTAATTTTAAATTTTTCGTTTGAAGCAATTCTTCTTATATAAATAAATAGAATTAGTAATCCTCCAATTATTATTAAAAATGTAATCATAGTTATTCAGGAAGTTGTTATTATTTTGTTTATTAATATAGTTATTAGTATAGTTTGTGTCATTAATATAACACCTATGGTTATGGGAGTTTTTATTATTGGTAATATTGAAATTATTATTAATATAATTTTTATAATATTTATTTTGATTTCAGTAAATAGTTTAAAATAAAAATTTAGGTTTTGGGAATTTAAGATGCTTTTTAGTTTTACTGATGTTTTAAAGACGGTATCTAATTTCAACTTACAAGATTGATATTTTTATTAAATTATTAAAACTAATGAATTTATTTTTTGTTTTTTATTTGTTTATGTTAAGATTATTTTCTTTGGTTTTAATTCGTAAGCATATTTTATTATGTTTATTAAGCTTAGAGTTTATTATTTTATGTTTATTATATTTAATTTTAATTTATTGCTTATTATTTAATTATTCTATATATATTTATTTGATTTTTATAACTTTTTATGTCTGTGAAGGTGTATTAGGATTAAGTGTCTTAGTTTGTCTTATTCGGTCTCATGGTAATGACTATCTAAATTCTATATTTTTATGATAATAATTATAATGTATATATTTTTTATGACCCCCCTGATTTTTTACTTAGAGTGAAATGTATTTATTTTTTTTTTTTTAATTTTAATTATTATTTATTGTTCCTTGGATTTGAATTTTTTTTTTAGTAATATTAGTTACTTGATGGGGGTTGACTATGTTTCTTACGGGTTAGTTATATTGAGATTTTTTATTATTACTTTAATATTATTATCTTCAGTATTTAGTTGTTCTTATTCTTTTCTGTTTTTAAATTTAATTCTTTGTTTAAGTTTATATTTTATTTTTTCCGTCTTGAATATATTTTTAATATATTTGTTTTTTGAATTTAGTTTAATTCCCCTAATTATTTTAATTTTAGGTTGAGGTTATCAACCTGAGCGTTTAATTTCTGTTTTATATTTATTTTTTTATACACTATTTGCTTCTTTACCTTTACTTTTAGTTATTATTTATTTTTATTTAAATTTTGGTTCTTTATTTTTTGATTTTATATTTTCTGATTCATTAAGATTTTTACTCCATTTTTTTATAGTGTTTGCTTTTTTAGTAAAATTACCTATGTTTATATTTCATTATTGACTACCTAAAGCGCATGTTCAAGCCCCAGTGTCGGGGTCAATAATTCTTGCGGGGTTATTTTTAAAAATTGGTGGCTATGGTTTAATTCGATTTATATTTATTTATGAATATGTATTTATGCACTATAGATATATCTGATATTCTTTGTCTATTTGGGGTTCTATTGTTGTTAGTGTAATTTGTTTTATTCAAGGTGATATTAAATGTTTAATTGCCTATTCTTCAGTATGTCATATGGGAATATGTTTAATAGGTTTATTAAGTATAACTTATTGGGGGTTTATGGGATCTTATTTAATAATGATTGGCCACGGTTTATGTTCTTCTGGTATATTTTGTATAGCAAATTTGATTTATGAGCGCTTATTATCTCGTAGATTTTTTGTTAGAAAAGGTTTGATTTCTTTTATGCCTAGACTTTCATTAGTTTGATTTATGTTCTGTTGCTTTAATATAAGATGCCCCCCTAGAATTAATTTTTTAAGTGAATTGGTTATCATGGGTAGAATAATAAATTATTTTTATTGATCCTTTATTTACTTAATTTTTATTTCTTTTTTTAGAGCTTGCTTTAGTATTTATTTATTTAGTTATTGTTATCATGGCTTATATCATAATTGTTACTCTTATTCTATAATTAATGTTAAGGAGTATTTATTACTTACATCTCATTTATTACCTATTTTTTTTGTTATTATAATTCTTGACTTATTTTTTTTTTATTTAAGTAGTTTAATTAAAATAAAGATTTGTGGATTCTTTGATGTTGCTTAGAACCTTAAGTTTTGTTTAAAAATAATTTTTATTATTTATGATCAGTTATTTTATTTTTATTATCTATTATTTTTTTTTGTGTAAGATTATACTTGGGATTAAATAATTTAGTGTATTTTTTTGAATATAATATATATATTATTAATTCTTTATCATTATGTTATTTAATTTTTTTAGATTGGGTCTCACTATCATTTATTTCTGTTGTTTTTTTTATTTCTTCTATGGTATTATTTTATAGTATACAATATATGGGTTGGATGTCTTATTCTTGTATTCGATTTTTATTTTTAGTTTTATTATTTGTATTTAGTATATTTTTGATAATTATGAGACCTAATTTAATAAGAATTTTACTAGGTTGAGATGGTTTAGGGCTAGTTTCTTATTGTTTAGTAATTTATTATAGTTCTATAAAGAGTTATCTTGCTGGTTTGATTACTTGTTTAACTAATCGTTTAGGTGATGTGGGGCTTCTTATTTCTATTTGTTGAATAATTTCTTACGGTAGTTGACATTTTATATTTTATTCTGGGGTTTTTTCACATTATATCTATATTTTAATTATTTTGTCTTGTTTTACTAAAAGAGCTCAAATTCCCTTTTCTTGCTGATTACCAGCTGCTATAGCAGCTCCTACCCCTGTATCTGCTTTGGTTCATTCTTCAACATTAGTAACCGCGGGGGTGTATTTATTAATTCGGTTTTATAGTTATTTTTATTATAATATATATATAATTTTCATTTCTTTGATTACTATAATTATATCTTCTATTTGTGCTTTATTTGAATATGACCTGAAAAAAATTATTGCTTTATCAACATTAAGACAATTAGGTTTAATAATAACTTCATTATTTCTTGGTATAGTTGATTTATCTTATTTTCATCTAATTACTCACGCTATGTTTAAGTCATTATTATTTTTATGTGCTGGCATTTTTATTTATTATATAAATGATAACCAAGATATTCGTGTATTAGGGTCAGTTTGTGTTAATCTTCCTTTTACTACGGCCTGTTTTAATATTTCTAGATTATCATTATGTGGTATTCCTTTTTTATCTGGATTTTATTCTAAGGACTTGATTATTGAGAGTTCTTTATTTAATAATTTAAATTTGTTTATATTTATTTTTTTTTATATTAGTTTAGGGTTAACCAGAGGCTACTCATTACGTTTATTTTATTATACTATGATTTATTCTAATAATTATAGCTCTTTTTGTTTATTTAATGATAATCTTGATTACATAAAAGTTAGAATTTTTTTTTTAACCCTTTTTTCTGTAACTATTGGTTGTTTGATTATATGAATAATGAATTTTGATTTATTTTTTTTGTTATTTCCTTTTTATATGAAGTTATTAACTTTATTATTAGTAATAATAGGGGTGTGGATGTCATTTGAGAGATTTTTTTTTAATAATTTATTTTTCATTAATTTTTATTTGTTTAATAATTATATATGATTTATATATAGACATTCGTTTTATTTATATATGTTTTTTTATTATTTTAGATTTAATTCTAGAAGTAAAATTTTAAGATGAGGTGAATATTATAGATCCGCTGGGCTAAGATTTTATTTATTAAAATTTTCTAATTATTTTCAATATTATTTTTCTAGATCGTTAAAGATATTTTTATTAATATTTATTTTTTGGTTTATAATTTTAATTTGTTTGTGTAGCTTATCTAGAGTTTAATATTGAAGATATTAAGGTAAATTTTTTTTTCAAACATTCAAGAGAAATGTATTTCTTTTTTTTTAATGAAAATAAAGTGTTTTAGATTAAACTACATGAATTATTAAAGAGATAAACGGAATTTAACCGCTTAGAAAATTAGTTAGCAGCTATTTTCTTACAAAATCTCTTTTAACTGGATGATTAAATTCAATTTTCTTATTAACATTAAGATGCCTCTTTTTTGGCTTCAGTTAAAACATGAAGAATGTTATTCTTTAATTTTAGGTCGAAACTAAATGTAAATTTTTACTTCTCTGTTAAGATTAACCTCATGGGTACTTTTTGAATGCAAATCAAATGTTATAATTAACTACAATCCTTATTTTGTTCATTTTAGTATACCATTATATCATTCGTGGTATAGTCCTACTATTAGAATAATAATGAATAATAAAGATGTGTATAATCAATATTTTAGCATAGTATATTTTATAGTAATAATTATTGGTAAAATAATAATGATTTCAATATCAAAAATTAAGAAAATTACTGCAATTAAAAAAAAATGGATTGAAAATGGTAATCGTTTTTTTGATATCGGGTTAAACCCACATTCAAAAGGGGTTAACTTTTCTAAGTCCATAATCGATTTTTTTCTGATTAAAATTAGTATTAATATGATTACTATTACAATTATTGTAACTATAATTATATGTATAATGGTTAGGTAAATTATTCATTTTAAATTATTAAACCATTTAATTGGAAGTTAAATATACTATGTTATACTAAATGAATTAATTTAACTACCTCATCAATAAATTATTATATATAAAAATAATCATACTACATCTACGAAATGCCAGTATCAAGCTGAAGATTCAAATCCGATATGGTGATTTTTAGAGAAGTGTAAGTTTTTTGTTCGTAATAATATAATAATGATAAATAGTGTTCCCACTAATACATGAATACCATGAAACCCCGTTCTTATGAAAAAAGTAGACCCATAAATTGAATCGGCGATTGTAAATGGAGACTCTATATATTCATATAATTGAAGCATGGTGAAGTACATCCCCAATATTACAGTAATTGTTATACTTTTTATAGCTTGAGAGAAATTTTTAGTTAAAATTGAGTTATGTGCTCAAGTTATTGAAATACCAGAAGATAGTAAGATTATTGTATTTAATATGGGGATACTTATTGGATTAAATGTTTTAATACCATGAGGGGGCCATTGTAATCCAATTTCTATAGTAGGGGATAGTCTTCTATGAAAAAATGCTCAGAAGAATGAAGAAAAAAATATTACTTCTGATATAATGAATATAATTATTCCCCATTTTATTCTTAGTATTACTTTTTTTGTATGTATTCCTTGATATGTTGATTCTCGGATTACATCTCGTCATCACTGTAACATTGTTAATATAATAATTAATACCCCAATTATTATTAAAGTGGGATTTATTTTATTAAATCAAAGGATAGTTCCAGATGTTATTGTTATTAATCCCATAGATCTGGTTAATGGCCAAGGACTTTTATCAACTAAATGAAATGGATGATTATTCATTTTAAATTTCTCTAGAGTATAAAGTTGTTAAAGTTATAAATACGTATGATTGAATAATTGCAACAGCAAATTCAAAAATTATTAATAAAATAAATACTATTATTCTTACTGAAAGTAATATTCTTGATGATAAAGCATTTCTACCTAATAACGACATAAGTAAGTGCCCTGCAATTATATTAGCTGTTAATCGTACTGCTAATGATCCAGGTCGGATTAAATTTCTAATTGTTTCAATTATAACTATAAAAGGTATTAAAATTCTCGGTGTGCCTGATGGCACTAAATGAGTGAATATTGAATTTGTTTTTTTTAATCAACCGTATATTATAAATGATATTCATATAGGGAGAGCTAATGATAGGGAAAAAATTAAATGAGAAGATGAAGTAAAAATATATGGTAGTAACCCTATGATATTATTGTATATAATTATTAAGAATATTGTTATTATTATTAATGTTGATCCTTTATATGACATAATTAATTTTATTTCTTTGTGCAAAGTATTAATTATATTATTAACAATTAAACTATTTTTGTTGGATATTAGCCAGTATTTTTGTGGTATTAATATAAATATTAATAACGTGCTAATTCAATTTATAGATAATATTCCTGTACATGGATCAAATGTAGAAAATAAATTTGTTATCATTTTCAAGTTAATTTTAATTTATCTATTTTAATTGTATATTTATTTTTAATATTATAATTAAAATATAATATAGTGTTTATTATTAAATAACATATATTAAAAATTAATATTAAAGTTATTCATCATATTGGGGATATCTGTGGCAAAAAAGATTACTTTTAAAGTAATTTTAACTTGACAAGTTAATGTTTTAATTTAAACTAAATCTTTCATTAAGAGTATTTGCTAAAATACTATAATTTGGTTTAAGAGACCAATACTTGCTCTTAAGTAACTTAATGAATAATTTTTTAATCAATCTATAAATGTTTTTATATTAACTGATTCAACTACAATTGGCATAAAACTATGGTATGATCCACAAATTTCTGAGCATTGCCCAAAAAATAGGCCTGGACGATTAATTAATATATTTCTTTGATTAATTCGTCCGGGTGAGGCATCAATTTTAGTTCCGATAGAGGGGATAGTTCATGAATGAATAACATCGGTAGATGTTATTAATATACGAATTTGAGTATTAAACGGAATTACTACTCGATTATCTGTATCTAAAAGACGAAATTCATTTAAGTTTAATTCTACAGTAGGTTTTATATATGAATCAAATTCAATTTTTTTGAAGTCAGAGTATTCATAAGATCAATATCATTGGTGCCCAATTGCTTTAATTGTAATTATCGGATTATTTGATTCTTCAAGTAGGTATAAAATCTTAAGTGAAGGTAATGCAATAAATACTAATATAACTGCTGGGATAATAGTTCAGATAAGTTCAATCAATTGGCCCTCTAATAGAAATCGATTAGTAAATTTATTAAGTATTATTGATAATATTATATATAAAACTATTATTGTAATTATAACAATAATTATTATTGCATGATCATGAAATATAATAAGTTGTTCTATAATTGGTGAAGCTGCATCTTGGAATGATAATTTTAATCAAGTTGAAATTTCTAATAAAATATATTTGTATTTATATATGAATCTTAAATTCATTGCACTAATCTGCCATATTAGATATTTTGTTATAACTGGTAGTTCATTATATGAGTGTTCTTCTGGTGGTAATTTTTGTAGTCATTCAATAGAAGATAAGTTATTATTACTGTATATAGCAACTCGTTTTGAGATTAATCTTTCTCAAATGATAAACATTATTAACATAACTCTAATTATTGATAAAATTCTTCCTATAGAGGATAAAATATTTCATGATATATAAATGTCAGGGTAGTCTGAATAACGTCGAGGTATACCACTTAAACCTAAGTAATGTTGCGGAAAAAATGTTAAATTAACTCCACTAAATATAATAAAAAATTGAATTTTTAATCATTTAGGATTTATTATTAATCCAGTAAATAGGGGATATCATTGAATAAACCCAGCTATAATAGCGAATACAGCCCCTATAGAGAGTACGTAGTGAAAATGTGCTACTACATAATAAGTATCATGTAATACAACATCAATAGAAGAGTTGGATAAAATAATACCGGTTAAGCCACCCATAGTAAATAAAAATACGAATCCTGAAGATCATATTATAGAGATAGTTGTTTTTAGAGAAACACCATGTATTGTTGCTATTCAGCTAAAGATTTTGATACCTGTAGGTACAGCAATAATTATAGTTGCTGAGGTAAAGTAAGCTCGAGTGTCCACGTCTATACCGACAGTAAATATATGATGAGCTCATACTACAAATCCTAATAAACCAATTGATATTATTGCATATACTATCCCGATATAACCAAATGATTCATTCTTCCCTCTTTCTTGGCTAATAATGTGAGAAATTAAACCAAACCCAGGCAAAATTAAAATATAAACTTCTGGATGACCAAAAAATCAAAATAAATGTTGGTATAAAATAGGATCCCCACCCCCTGAAGGATCAAAAAAAGAAGTATTAATATTACGATCTGTTAATAATATAGTAATTGCACCAGCCAACACTGGTAATGAAAGTAATAATAATACTGCTGTAATTAAAACTGATCAAACAAACAATGGTGTTTGATCTAATGTTATGCCTGAAGATCGTATATTAACTACTGTAGTAATGAAATTAACTGCCCCTAAAATTGATGAAATTCCAGCTAAATGTAAAGAAAAAATAGCTAAGTCAACTCTTGGCCCAGAATGGGCAATATTTGAAGATAAGGGGGGGTAAACTGTTCAACCCGTCCCGGCCCCCATTTCAATTATTGATCTTATTATTAATAAAGTTAAAGATGGTGGTAAAAGCCAAAATCTCATGTTATTTATACGAGGGAATGCTATATCAGGTGCACCGATTATTAGGGGGAGTAATCAATTGCCAAATCCACCAATTATAATCGGCATAACTATAAAAAAAATTATAATAAATGCATGTGAAGTTACTACGACATTATATACCTGATCATTATTTAAAAGAGGGCCAGGCTGAGACAATTCTATACGAATGATTATTCTTAATATTATACCTACTATCCCAGATCAAATACCAAAAATGAAATATATTGTGCCGATATCTTTATGATTAGTTGAATATAATCATTTATTCATTATGTTTATTTACTAAAATGGCTGAAAATATTAGGCGATAAATTGTAAATTTATTTATGAAAAAAGAATTCTTTTAGTAAAAATTAGATCTTATAGTTTAATTAAAACATTAAATTGCAAATTTAATAATGAGTACTATTCTAAGATTTATCAAGTACCCATATTTTTAACTTTGAAGGTTAATAGTTTATTATTTAACTTAAAATCTTAAATTAAATATTTAGATATTAAAATAATAGGTAAAATTATAATGTTGATAATTATGATGTTTAATCTTAATCATGATAATGAATTAATTTTTCACTTAGTTATTACTGAAGATACTGATATTACAATAAAACATAATCGATTGTAATAGTATATAATTAATAAAGAAGTAAAAATTATTGTTATACTAATAATTCAATCACCAAATTTAATGGCTGACTCAATTACAATTAATTTTCCTATGAACCCCATCATGGGCGGTATACCACCTGATGATAATATTAAAATTCATAAAGATAATTTAGTTTTTAATTCAACTTTATTGACAAGAAATTGATTTAAATAGTTAATATTATTTAATCTCAATATTGTAATAAGTATTAATAAATTAATTGAATATAGACAAAAATATATAATTCAAATACTTAAATTCCTAATTGAATAAATTATAAACCCTATATTAAAAATTGATGAATAAGCTAGTATTTTACGGATAGAATTTTGGTTTAATCCAAAAATCCCCCCGATAATTAGAGTTAAAATAACTATTAACTTTAAATTTAAATTTATATTAATTATAATTATTATTGGTACTACTTTTATAATAGTAAATATATTGAATATTGTTATGTAACTTAATCCCTCAATTAATCTTAATACTCAAGTATGGAATGGTGCTACACCTATTTTTATTGATATGGATAAAATGATAATTATTTCATAATTAATATTGGCCCCCACCAATATAAAAATTACACCCAAAATAAAAATTGATGATCTTATTCTTTGAATAATAAAATATTTTATTGTACACTCAGATCTAATTATTAAATTAGTTATTATTAATGGAATAAAAGATATTAGAGAAATCTCTAGTCCAACTCAGACTATTACTCAATTATTTGATGATAAAGATAATACTACCCCTAAAAGTATATTTCTATAAAATAAAATAATAGTAGAATTAATAAAAATTAAAAAGAAGAAGATTTTACTTCTATATTTAGGGTATGAACCTAGTAGCTTAATTAGCTTATCTTTTTATTTGTAATTTAGTGTATGATGCACTTTAATTTTTGATATTAAAGGACTAGTTTAATTCTAGAATTTACAATAAGAGTATAAATATACATTATTTACTATATCATAGTAAACCTTTTAATCAGGCATCTTATT